TTAAGAAGGAAAGCTCGTTGCTTTTTTGTCTTACTTGAATTGGAGCCATAAGGCTCTATCCATTTATTAACTAGACCCAAAATACTTTATTGAACTTTTTTAAAAATGTTCGAAAAAGAAAGATTCTCATTCTATTTGTATTAAAAAATCTTCTTTTTCTATGTTTTTCTATTATTAGATTATTCTTTTGATATTTTTCTATTCTTTTTACGACATGCTCTTTTTTCCATTCATTACCTTTCAGGATCAGTCGCGGTCTTATAAACTCTACCAATAGTCTAGACGAATTTCTTCATCCAAATGTGTAAAAAATCATAGTCGCAATTAAAAGCCGAGTACTCTACCGTTGAGTTAGCAACCCGTATCGATATGAAGTGTAGATATGATCGAAATAAAAAAAAAATTAAGCAAACTCATCCATTTTACTAAAGTGAAGGAAAGAGCCAATAGGGAATGGGGATAAAAAAGATTTATTTAGATACGATCAAATTATATTTGTTTGATACGCCATTGTCAATATGAATGGACTTTTGATTTTTCTCAAACAAATTTCAAGAAATTATATGGGAATTTGTGTTGGATTAGCACAACATAAAGAATCAAACTTTGATTGAAAAAAAAAAAAGAAGGAAAAGGTATAGATAGAAAGGCTTTCTTTAATAAAAAAAAGAAAGATACAATACAAATACAAGAAGAAAGATTACCCCCCTTGTTGGGGGGTTCCACAAAAATAAGAATAAAATAAGTATAAATAGAACAATAAAAAAAGAAACTTTGAATAAAGAATTAAACAAAGATAGGTACTAGTTATCCTATCCTTTTTTTATTCATGATTCTTGTTTTTCTTTTCTTTTTTTCTCAAAAGAAACTCGAAATTCTTTAAAGAATTCTGCCTTGCTTAAAATATCAGAAACAGTTCCTGTGGGTTGAGCACCTTTTTCAAGGAAATATAAGATAGCAGGAACATTTGAATAAGTTTGATTCTTTATCGGATCATAAAAACCCACTTTTCGAAGATCTCTTCCTTCTCTTCGGGATCGAACATCAATTGCAACGATTCGATAGATGGCTCATTGGGATAGATGTAGATAAAAGATGCCCCCCTAGAAACGTATAGGAAGTTTTCTCCTCATACGGCTCAAGAAAAAATGATTCTCATTTCTAGAATTTCTATTTCTATCTATATATATAGATAGAAATAGAAAGAGAAATGGATCTATAAAGAATTAGACTGAAATTTGAGCCTTTTTTTCCTTCTTTACAGAAAAAGAAATTTCATTTATACTCCTAACTCAAGTTGGGTATTTTTCAAAGAGTTCGAAAGAAAACCTTTATAATTTCTTGAGCTGTCTCTAACCTATTTTTTTGTCTATTTTCGGATCTATTTTTTTTACTCATTCTGATCCAATTGTTGAGACAAATTCAAATAGTGTTTCCTTGTTCCGGAATTTGTTGTCTTTGCTTTGCACTTTGTTAAATCATTGGGTTTAGACATTACTTCGGTGATCCTTACTCCTTTTAAAAAAGGCAGCAACATACCTTTTATTTTTTGTTCTTTCTATGGAAAAGGGAAAAATCATATGAAAGATTTATTCCTTTGTGATACACTCTTGATCGAAAAAGTTTGAAAATTTCGACAAATTTGATTTTTGTTTCATTTCAAACTTGTTCAATTTTGAACCTCTCCATTTATCTAGATTTAGATATTGATGATATATTGACAAAGTTGGTCTAACTTATTGATTGGAACTAACCCTAGATTATTACCCCGATAAAAGAATCAATCATTTTTGCTCGAGCTCCATCATATGCTATACCTTTATATACCATTAGTATCCAACCCAAGACAAATTCAATCAGGTTCCTAGCAGAACAAATTATGTCGAGACAAGAGCATCTTCATTCGTATAGAAGATGGTGGATGTCAGAATCCACAGCCAATCATGTCCTTCAAGTCGCACGTTGCTTTCTACCACATCGTTTCAAACGAAGTTTTACCATAACATCCCTCTCATTTTATTTTAAATTTGTAACCATATGCAATTGATTCAATATGAAATCATGAATAGTCATTGGCTGAACCGATACATAAGAATCTACAGTTATATACTTATAGATTAAGTCTTTATACGGAAAGGTTTTCACTTAAAATTACCCCATATTTTCTCATATGAATAATATCACATGAAAAAAAAACAAATAAGTTTTAAGCAAACTTATTTACATCTTCAACAGATCTTTCAGGATTGTCCATCATAAACTATTTTTCTTAAAAAAAAATGAGAAACCTCAAAAAAAGCCTTTGGCTTTACTTTCATTCAAATGAAAAAAAAAATCCCCATGAATGGATAAAAGTTTTTCTTTAACTAAATAATATACTAAACTAAATGTTTCATTTCAATATTCATAAAGAAATATTCAATTATAGAATAATAAGAGAATATGAAATAATAAGATATTCTTAATAAGAAAAATATACAATATACAAATAGACAATATATATTCTTATGTAATATATATGTATTTATGTATGAATAGATTAGAATATCTAATATATTCTAATCTATTCAGATTTTCTCATTTTTTATTTAGATTTATGAAATATGATTTTATGATTCGAATATTATGATTTACTTTTTTTTTTTACCATCTCTAATTGAATCTGATTTTCATTTAATTTAAAACAAAGAGATAGTTTGAGAATAAAGTTTATTTGTTTTCATTATTATGATTATGGAGTATAAAAAGTCTCGTGTAAGGTAAGATCAAAGAGAAAAATCCTCGGATTCTGATCTTTTCGCATCCATCTCCATCATATAAAACAAATAATCGTTAACGAAAGTAATCAAGAATATTTCAGAAAAAACTACTTTAGTAATTTAGTCAAAATAAAAATTAAAAAAAAAAATAGGATTCTAAGAATCATTCTTAGAATTCAGATTGGATAACATTGTATCCAACATTAAACAGAAAATTGTTGAATGAAATTTTGAATTTTAATCGAAAAGAATCTTTCGTTTCTGATGCGAACGATCTGGGACGGAAGGATTCGAACCTCCGAGTAACGGGACCAAAACCCGCTGCCTTACCGCTTGGCCACGCCCCATTTCCATTTGGTCTAAGAAAAACTAAGATAAATATTGGTTATTCGTCAATAACCAACTAAAAGAAATATAGGACATGTTGTCGCTAGGATTCAACAGAATAGATAGAGAATCAAAAATATGAATTGATCATTACTTCTAATTACACTAAGATATTGTATGAAAATAGAATTCCTTGTATTCTTATTTGATTGGAAAATATAAGGAAGGATTCTTTATTGGGGAGAAATCAAATAAAAATAAGAATTTCTTTCTTTTATCTGCCTTTTTATTTTAAAATTTCCCTCAGAAAAACAACTCAATCCAATCTGATAATTTCTTCTTCAATTTCATTTGAATCTTTAACTTTAAGAACAAGAAAAGAATATTTGTTATGCTTAATATCTTTGGTTTAATTTGTATCTGTCTTAATTATACCCTTTATTTGAGTAGTTTTTTATTCGCCAAATTGCCCGAAGCTTATGCCTTTTTCAATCCAATTGTAGACGTTATGCCGGTTATCCCTTTACTCTTTTTTCTCTTAGCCTTTGTTTGGCAAGCTGCTGTAAGTTTTCGATAAAAATTCAATCTCTATTCAATTCAGAATTTCTTTGATAAAAAAAAGATGAAATTTGATTCTGAAAATCAAATAGATATGGATATGGCAAGAAATTTTTGGTAACGAAAAATAGGAATCTTATTACATTAGAAAGAAATTCGTGAAAATAAATTTCAAAAAAAAAACTTCTTTTTTTTTTCATCTTTAGAGCGTCATATCAAAATAGTGTTCAAAATAGTGTATAGTGTGTGTCGTAAAATAGGTGATCTATTTCCTTAAAAAAAAATGCTCTTATCTTATCTTGGAGATTTGTAATGCTTACTCTTAAACTATTCGTTTACACAGTAGTAATATTCTTTGTTTCTCTATTCATCTTCGGATTCTTATCTAATGATCCGGGGCGTAATCCTGGACGTGAAGAATAAAAAAAGAGATGAGATTCGTTTTTACTTTTTCCTTGATTTTTTCATAGGTAAATGTATAAAGAAATAAAATAGATGTTAGATAAAGATAAAAGATTCATAAAAAAGAATGATCGAAAATTCTTCCAATTCTCAAATCTCAAGTGATTAGGGGGGTCGGAGAGAGAGGGATTCGAACCCTCGGTACGAATAATTTGTACAACGGATTAGCAATCCGACGCTTTAGTCCACTCAGCCATCTCTCCCCATTCCAAATTGGGGATTTATCATGTGATTGAAAACGTGAAGTCAAGATTGAGAACTTTACTTCAATGATTCGAAAAAGATTTCTCCAATAGTCTAATAGAAAGAATACCTTACTTCTTTTATTTTGTACAAAACAAAAGGTTGTTCATTTCCCCGGCCTGGTTAAGTATAAGTACTGGCCGGGCCAGTACTTCTTTTGTTCCGACAAATAAAAATTGTTATTGAAACAAGAAGAGTAATTTGAATTTCCATTCCTAATTATTAGAGATGAAATAAGATTCTAATAGATAGATTATCTTAGAAATTTTTTAAAAAATTTATCTATATCTAAATTAATTAAATTAATAATTAATCTAATTAATAATCTAATTAATAGAGTAAATTAAGAATTTCTTTATAATATATTTTATATTTTCATTTTCTATATATTTACTAATTTCATATTAGAGATTCTATTTCTATTCTTAGTCTATTTAGTATATTCTAGTAATTTAGAGTCTAAATTAGAAAATATTTAGTCTTTATATATAGCTTTTAGTAAAAATAGTAAAAGTGTTCTAGTACTAGTAACAGTAGTAAGTAGTAATAGTATTTAGAGTCTATATTTATAATCTAGACTAATAGAGTACTAATTTAATTTTTACTACTATTTTTGTCTTTCTTTTTTTATTCTGAAATAAAAAATATAGA